CATAAGGATTCCGAAAATACAGGATCCCCGCCTACACAAGAAAATTGTTGATAAAACTCCAAAATGGCATTTTCTTTTGATCCAATTGTTTTTTTCTCTTTCTCATTCAGGAAAGACAAGAACATCTCAGGATAGCAAACATTCTCTAGAATTTCTCTTAGATTCGAACCCATAGCTGATGATAGAACTAGAATAGATATTTTCTGTTTCCTACTCACACGAGCCCATATCCTTGCTTTTCTATCAATCTCTAATTCTAACCTCCCCCCCCAATCTGATATTATCGTCCCGGTATAGACCGAAATTCCGTTATGGTCCAATTCTGACCGATAATAGATACCGGGACTTTGTAATATTTGATTGATCACAATTCTGTATATTCCATTTACTATAGAAGTTCCCAGGGAATTCATTAAAGGAATGTTTCCAATAAAAATGGTTTGTTTTTGCATATCCCTACTGCTTTTCCAAATTAATCCCGCGGATATATATAATTCAGAAGAATATGTGAGTAATTCATATACAGCATCTCGTTCTTTTATCAAAGGTTCTACCAAGTGATATGTTTCCACAAATAATTGAAATTCAATTTCTTGATCCGTATCGTCTTCAATTTTTGGAAATTTCGAAAGTTCTTCCGTTAAGCCCTGATCAATGAATCTACAAAATCCTTCAAATTGTATCTGATTAAAACCAGGTATTGTACACATTCCCCCATTTCCATCCCCGAGCATTTTTGATTTCCTATTTATCGAAAAAATTCCAGTATTGACCCATTCTTCATCAAATCAGCGGGATTGATCTAGCAATGCTGGAATTTCTATTCTGTTTACTGAATCACATGAAATTTGGGAAGTAAATCCACATATGGAATGTATCAAATGCATCTGAACGGAGTAAAAAAGAGACTTCTTGGATACTCAAATTGGAAGTTGTAACAGATATGGAAAAGAATTGAGAAATGCTACTTAGACTTATGGGATTTTGTATAGAATCTCAAAAAAGTGATTCAATTTCTATCATTTTTATGATATTCCAATCGGGTTGGATACCAAAAAAAAGAAATGGAGTTAGGATTTGATCTGTTCGATGAGATAAAGACATAATAATAATCAAGGCTCTATTTTTGATGTTTTTTAGCACTTAATTGATGGATTCTAGCGTTCAATAAAGGATTCGCAGAAAAGAAAGATCTTTGACTAGAATACTTTTTTAGTAGAATACGATTGAAGTGCATAAGATAGCATAGTAAGAAGGCTTGTATTTAGTAAACATGTGTAAATAGTTATCTAGATACATATCTTTCCTCATTTATTAGAGTTCCTTTGGGGACAGCCAATTTTGGATTTTCTAGTCAATGAAAACCGGAAGCACTACAATTTGCTCATAATTAGCTATCTATAGGGCATCATATATAGATACCCGATTCGCTATTTGTAGAACAATTGAGGTTCTGGGGTTTACATAGACTTCTATTTGCTCTTATAATTGAATTTGGGAAGGATTTTTTGATTGAAAAGAATTCATACGGATTAGTTATGTATCAATTTCAATTTGATCTAATTAGGACTAGGAAAAGACAGACCATTTTCGATTCCAATCCAAGAATTGTTCATGAATTTACAAGCCCATTTAATAGTTAATGGTTCCAATTTATCCGGACTTTTGGCTATTGGGACTGAAAAACCACATTTTGTTTTTTCAATATATAGAGAAAATAGAAAAGAATCAAATAAAAGAGAGGGAAAGTTTTTCTATATTTCTGTTTTGAGATACTATACATACAACGCAAGGAAGGGATGGGGCCAATGCAAAAAACGAAGAAAGTCTTTCGGACCGGGGATGAAGTCAAATGGGATTCAAGATGAAAGTACAATAAAAAAAGAAATTGAGTAGGCCCTCCACCCCAAGCAAAGGAGGAAGATTTTCATCTATTTCGTATCATTCTGGCGGCATGGCCGAGTGGTAAGGCGGGGGACTGCAAATCCTTTTTCCCCAGTTCAAATCCGGGTGTCGCCTGATTAACAAAAAACGCGGAATCCCTTCTTTTTTTGGTTTTGCTGATAGAACTCCCCGAATTTTCCTGAGCGGAAACAAACGGAAGAAAAAGATTCTTGCTACTTGCTTGATTCGAAACATATGGAAGCTCGGTTCTCTAAAGCGAAAGTGCTTGAAATCCTTGCCTCTAGGATTCAAGGAAAGATTCTAGTTATAGTAGTGCACGGGAATCGGTAAATCTTTATATGCGAGCCCTTGCACTACTAATGGAGTGTTTAAGTACTGGGTTTTGAATTCGATTGCATAGATTAGATTGCATAGTACGACATAAAATCGAATTTGTGGTTGTGGTAAGAGCTGAAGAGACTTTCTATACGGACTCGTGGGAGTCTTTTACTTCGATGGAAAATCGGCTTTTATAGCTCAAATGCGAAAATCAAAAAAATTCTTTCTTTTTATTTCAAAACGCCTAGTCAAGAATGGAATAAATGGAATAGAAAGCCCTCCGATTCTTTCACAGAGACAATACTTAGACAGCAAGGATACGATCCAAGGGGAAATAACGGTATGTCATAGATAATGATCTATCTTGCTTCTAGCTTTTTATATCTTTCAAGAAAGAATTCAGATTGAGGACAAGAAAAGAAAGAATAGGTCTTATTAGTGCCACATCTTATTCTTACAACTTGCGAGGATTCCCTTGATACTTCCAAAGGTGTCACTGCCCATTTTGCTTAGGCTTAACGTTTTCCGATTCCACTAGAAAAATCATACCTTCTAAGAACTTTGTTAGAAGCGAATTTTTTGGATCCTTTCATCAACGGGCTCGGGTCAGAATACCCTTTTGACTCTGCGCCAGTGATTCCACTATTATTAGTGAGTGAACAATAATGGAATAAATTCTCTTCATAGAGATAGGGGACATAATTTACATGGATATAGTCAGTCTTGCTTGGGCTGCTTTAATGGTAGTCTTTACATTTTCCCTTTCACTGGTAGTATGGGGAAGGAGTGGGCTCTAGAGGTACTACTAATTTAATTGAGCAGAGGAATAAAATAATTGAGCAGAGGAATAAAACCGACTCTTTAGATCGTTTTGCAAAATCTTTTTACTTTTGATTTTTATGATTTCTATTTGATTTTTTTTCCCTCTTTCTCTTTGCTGGTCCAAGAGAAGGACAAGTTAGGAGATACATACCTTCTATGCTATGGGAAATAAGATATACATTGCGGTTGTTCATGGAGAGACTGCGCATAATAAGATCGTACCTCGGGCAAGCCACACATTGCCCACTTACTTTCTTTACTTTACCGCTTTTTTCTTCGTTTTTGTTTTGAAAAATGTTATTTATGCTTTATTCACTCATTTCATATCATGGATCACGAGTTCAAAATGGTAGGTTTGACTCTTCCTTTTCAAAATCTGAAGCAATTCTCAGAGAACCTCTCGGCTCCGCTGTTAACTCTTCAATCAATTCCTTTTTCGGAATACTCAAAGAAAATCCAGCAATTTTCTTTTATCCGCACATATTTCCTCATTGATTTGATTCTTTCGATGAATGCCGGAATTCCTATTCAATAGAACTGAAATTAGAACCGTACTAGTAAGAATTGCCCTTCGGTTGATTATTTCAGATTGATTGGAATCAAGATAAATGAAATAGATGAAGCAAAGAAATCGAATTGAGATGATATAGAAATCCATATATGTATAGTAAGAAGAGGGATATTCTAGATTGATTAATAGATATCAATCCTGTAGTTTTATACAGTACAACTTGTTACATTACAATAAGAATAGCTAGTATGGCAGAAATCTATATTTCTTTCTGTCATACTAGCTGTCGGATCTCATAGAATACTATACCGCTGATTAGAGTCCGCCAATTTCATTTAAGACGCGAGATGAAAAGCCTTTATTTCTTCAATCGTTGACTAAGAAAACAAGTCAAGTTGTCTTCAAATTAATCACTTTGACTGACAGTTTTTACGTATATTATAAGTAAAAACGCAGTAGGAACTAGAATAAAAAGTGCAGTAGCAATAAATGCGAGAATATTTACTTCCATAATCTCTAATTTTTTTTTGTCAATAACTCGGGATTTAATCCCATCGAGATGATAAATCTTTCGCCTGCCAATTCAACGGGATGGATTACACCCCGATGATATGAAATCGGATCAATATCATGAATAACAATATCTATATCTGAGCTATCAAATCAACTCATCGTCGAGAATTGAATAGTATAACATAGGAAGATCTTTTATCCATACCGAATCAAAAATGGGATTCCTGATCCAATCCCTTTATTTGTCTTTTTTGATTTTGATTCTTTTGATTTCTCCCTCTTTTCCATTCTTGTTTTTTCTATAACCTATTGCCTTCCTTGTACAATTATTTGCTGCAGTAGCATTTGACCTACAAACAAAATCAAACAAAGAAATGAAATAGAAAATCAAAAAAGAAGTGAAGTTCAGTACTTTTTTTTTAATGATCTATTTTTTGTGGAAAAGAAAAAAAAGAAAAATAATAGAATAATATCTAATATGAGAAAAAGAAGTCCAAGTCTAATATAATATAAGGTATAAAAAAATCGAATATTCCATGAAATTCACTAGGTTCGAGTTTGTTCTTTATTTTGGTGAAAGTACCCCTTCCTATTTTTGAACTTAAATAAAAAAGATTATTCAGTCCCCCTCTTCTATAAGAGAGGTTGTGGTCTTTATTTATTAATTAATATACCTTTCTTTGGATTAATAATGAATGGGACGCATATCTCAAAAGATACGTCTTCAATTTGAAGAGATAGATTGTTTCAAAGTCAAACTAGTAATTGAAGTGAAACAAACTCGGAACCAGAAAAGGATCTATTTGGAATCTTAAAAGTAAACGATTCTATCACATGAATTCTGTTCAATTCATTTTTCATCGTACAAGAAATGAATTCTCGCCCCCGGTAAATAGAAATATATGGTATTCTATTCCACGTGTGTTATCGGCATCTTTTTGAATCCTAACTATGATGCTACCAATAATTGTCACAATCCCCATACGTCTCTCCCATTTGTTTGATGAGACATGTGAAACGAAAAAAAAAAGTATGGGATTTGATTCCGTCGCGTCGGGACTGACGGGGCTCGAACCCGCAGCTTCCGCCTTGACAGGGCGGTGCTCTGACCAATTGAACTACAATCCCAGAGAAATAAAGAAGTATACATATTCCTATAATTGCATTTTAACCATTTCTATTTAGATTAGAATCGCCGCGTTGGAACAGAGGTTTGAGTGATATATTGATATCTCTATATATCTCGATTGATTGATCTCTCCACGCATCAATCATGGGAGGGTACTTACTTTAGTGAGAACGGCCTGGATTACTAGTACTCCTTTAGTTATTGCCAAATCCAGTAATAATCAATCATCAATCTTTCAATAAAAAAAAAGAGAAAAAAATCGTTTTTTTTTGACTCTTTATACTTAGAGATCCTGATATGAAATTAGAGTGTTAACAAAATCATAATTTGTGGTAACAAAGAAATAGAATGAATCAAATAAAGCGGGAGGGATATATGAAATTTTACTTTTTTTTTTTTCGTGTGTAGTTGGAATTTTGGAAGAACGTATGAAGAACAAATGGTCTATATCATTTCCTGGTGGATCCGCGAATTCTTGGGCCGAGCTGGATTTGAACCAGCGTAGACATATTGCCAACGAATTTACAGTCCGTCCCCATTAACCGCTCGGGCATCGACCCAGGAAGAATCAATTCGAAGCTTATTGAGAATCCACGATCAACCTCCTTTCGTTCGTAGTACCCTACCCCCAGGGGAATTTGAATCCCCGTCAACTCCTTGAAAGAGAGGTGTCCTGACCTCTAGACGATGGGGGCATACGTGCCCGGCGCTCTCATACTATGCTCATGGTATAGTATGAACATTTTTTTTTTTATTGTCAATATCGATTTTTCTATTCTATTAGAATATTAGTAGAGATTCAAATATGAAATAGTCAAGATATATATGCAAAAAATGGATCTATATTGATATATAATACATCTATATAGGTGGATTCTATCTGCATAGTAGTGACCTATTCACGAATTGAATGAAATTAAAGGGCCCTTTTAACTCAGTGGTAGAGTAACGCCATGGTAAGGCGTAAGTCATCGGTTCAAATCCGATAAGGGGCTTTTTGTTCATAAGACCTCACTTTATAGGTATTATTCAGATTTGAGGGGAAAATAAAGATGGATATTTTTCGTTTTTTTTTACTAAAAAAAAGTAAGTAACTAACTGTATCATTATCATGGGTTAGAGTATACTCATTGTCGTTATAAAAGAGATTTTGATTTCGAAAATCAAGTGGAACACTTGTTTATTCTAATGAATAATGATAAGTCGTCTCTTGAATCGCCAACTATTCCTATTTTCCATGATTCCAATCAATCAAATCTAGTCGAATCTAAAAATGAGAAATCAACAAAAAAAAAAACAAAAAGTAAGTAGACCTAGCCCATAGAATCATGACTATATCCACTATTCTGATATTCAAATTCGATAGAGATGAAATTGGAACGGCGGGCTTTTTTGATTTCATATTTTTTTTGACTCTGCAAGAATCTGTCGATATTTCCGGTTCCATTTTCTTGTTCCTGGGATATTTAAGAGGAGTAAATTGATAGACCTTTCCCTTGTTTACAGAAAGGGGTTTAGTTAAAGTTCCAAGAGTCTTTTTTTTTTTATCTTTCTTTGATTCCAGAACACAAGATCAATATAGATAAGATATATATCTATCAGATCATGACTTGATGTACCAACTATTTCCATATTGATATAGTTGATATCGTTTTTCCGACAATGTGATGAGGGAGAATGGGTGCGAGAAAGAGACTTTCATTTAAAGTCTCCTATTATTTCATTTTGTATTGGTATTGAATTTACAAAAAAAAAGGAAATGGAATTCGACTTTTTTTCTGACAAATACAATACAAAATGAAATAAATAGAAAAAGATTCAAATTGCATTTCTTGTTTTGAACCGTGAAAGAAATACTCTGAAGTTTTCTATTCATCTGAAGGAAAAGGAAATAGAACAAAAAAGACAATAAAAGAAACTGAAAGGGTAAAATAGAAAGTAATCAAATAGGATACTAGAATAGTTTAATCCAATAGAAATTAATACATCAAAATATTGATTTTATCAACTCAAGGACAAGATCAAAAAAGAAGATTAATTGATGAACCAAGAGGAATCAGCCGGGGGGTCGACGGATATTGAGAGGGGGGATCCCTTGTTCCTTGAACAATTCAATTCTTTAAACAAATTTGTCTGATTGATGATTCATAAGACAATTCATGGTTCAGGTGCTTATTAAGAGTAGGAAGGAATAGTCGAATTGAGTTCATGAATTTACCTAGTTCAGGTTATGGACCAAGAAAGGTTTTTTTTATCTTCGAAACCCAGTAGAATTAAAGGGGCCGTGTACGAGAAATCAAAT